ATTTCTAATTGAAAATTGATATTTCTAATTCAAAAGAAAAAAAAAAAGCTCTATCATATATAATGAACTGCTACTCCAGGTTCTCACAAAAGAGAATCGTTTCTTTCAATATTCACTCATTGTTCGTTAATAACCCTAGTGATTGTATCTAGTATGCGTATTCTGATAGGAAATAAAATATTCAATTGATTTTTCATCGAATGACTATTCATCTACTGTACTTTCATGGAAATAGAGGCAAGAAAGCTCTATGGAAAAATCATGGTTCAATTTGATCTTGTCTAAGGGGGAATTAGAATACAGATGTGGGCTAAGTAAATCAATGGATAGCCGCCTTGGTCCTGTTGAAAATACTACTGTAAACGAAGACCCGACTAGAAATGATACGGATAAAAACATTCATGATTGTAGTGACAGCTCTAGTTATTACAGTAAGGTTGATCATTTAGTTGACGTCAAAGACATTCGGAATTTCATTTCTGATGACACCTTTTTAATTAGGGATAGTAATCAGGACCGTTATTCCATATATTTTGATAGTGAAAATAAAATTTTTGAGCTTAACAATGATCATTCTTTTTTGAGTGAACTAGAAAGTTTTTTTTATAGTTATCATAATTCTAGTTATATGAATAATGGATCGAAAAATGATGAGCCCCACTATCATTTTAACTTGTATGATAATGATACTAACTATGGTTGGAATAATCACATTAATAGTTGTATTGACTCTTATCTTCGTTCTCAAATCTGTATTGATAGTTCCATTTTAAGTGGTAGTGACAATTCCAATGATAATTATATTTATAATTACATTTGCGGCGAAGGTGGAAATAGTAGTGAAGGCAAGAATTTAGATATAATAACTCGTGAAAATGGTAATGATTTAACTCTAAAAGAAAGTTCTAATGATCTCGATCTATACAAGGATTTGTGGGTTCAATGCGAATGCGAAAATTGTTATGGAGTAAATTATAAGAAATCGCTTAATTCAAAAATGAATATTTGTGAACAATGTGGATATCATTTGAAAATGAGGAGTTCAGATAGAATCGAACTTTCGATTGATCCAGGCACTTGGGGTCCTATGGATGAAGACATGATCTCTCTGGATCCCATTGAATTTCAGTCTGAAGAAGAGCTTTATAAAGATCGTATTGATTTTTATCAAAGAAAGACAGGATTAACTGAGGCTATTCAAACAGGCACGGGTCAACTAAACGGTATTCCTATAGCAATCGGGGTTATGGATTTTCAGTTTATGGGGGGGAGTATGGGATCCGTAGTAGGCGAGAAAATCACCCGTTTGATCGAATATGCTACCAATAATTTTTTACCTCTTATTCTAGTGTGTGCTTCCGGAGGAGCACGCATGCAAGAAGGAAGTTTGAGCTTGATGCAAATGGCTAAAATATCTTCCGCTTTATATGATTATCAATCAAATAAAAAGTTATTTTATGTATCAATTCTTACATCTCCTACTACTGGTGGAGTGACCGCGAGTTTTGGTATGTTGGGGGATATCATTATTGCTGAACCCAATGCCTATATTGCATTTGCGGGTAAAAGAGTAATTGAGCAAACATTGAATAAAACAATACCGGAAGGTTCACAGGCGGCTGAATATTTATTCCATAAGGGTTTATTCGATCCAATCGTACCACGTAATCCTTTAAAAGGTGTTCTGAGTGAGTTAGTTCAGCTCCACGGTTTTTTTCCTTTGAATCAAAATTCAATCAAGTAGAGTCTTAAGTGAAATTTTTTTATTTGTAGTGAAAAGGTAGTTAGTTAGTTTATCAGAATCAAAGTCAAAGCCCGCGTAATGGGCTTTGACTTTGTGACAAAAAAGGAATTGTCGAAAAACAAATTATGTGGATAATTATTATTATCATTATCCGATATTACTAATGAGGAAACCTCTAGCAACAAGATAAAAAGCGAATTTTTCCTTTTGTGAAATGAAATTCGAATTTGGAGAGACAAATAAAAGGAATTTTATCTTCCTCTATCGCGTATGTATATAATTTAAATAGAGAAAAAAGAGAATAGAAATATAGAGTTTTGCATCTTTCTATATCTCCCGAAAATTCTATTTTTACTAATAATCCCTGTTCTTGGATCGTATTGTAACGAATCGAATCTTTCGACAATTTGTAATAAACTCTTTCTTTATTAAATTAAAAAATTCAAATTATAAGACAAGAACAATAGAATAATAAGAAAAGTAAGAATAAAGTAAGATAATAAAGAAAGTGGATTATCTTATCATATACACCTATTTTATTTGATTTATAAAGATGGGCAAGTCCTTTTATTTAATTCTACATTCCTTGCACTTATTAGATATCTATTAGATATATAGACTCGCTTAGTTAGTATTTAGATATAATTAGTATAATATACGAATTATAATATAATCGTTATAAGATATATTTATAACTAAACAATATAACAATAACAGGTACAAATATTAAATTGAGGTACCCATTTTATGACAACTTTCAGCAGTTTTCCCTCTATTTTTGTGCCTTTAGTGGGCCTAGTATTTCCGGCAATTGCAATGGCTTCTTTATCTTTGTATGTTCAAAAAACTAAGATTTTTTAGATTCGATGGGGCCAAGACAAAATCTTATCTATTTATTTTTCAAGACTTAGATGTCATGGATACCTATTTAGTAGAATATTGTATAACATCCGGCTTACCCGAACCGAACATAAATGAAAAAGCCCCTCTTATGCATACGTAAACATGGTATAGGGTTAAATGAATTATAGCAAGTGGATCGGTACCGAACGGATGTATGAAATTAAAGTCTATATATCTAGTAGATCCGTATAGGCGATCATATAAAGGGGATGATTTTAGATCGAAGCAATTTGATGAATTCCTTCTAAAAGTTCATATCGAAATAGTACTAGTTGATGAGAGTTACTTCGGAAACAAAAAAAGTAAAGTCGAATTTTTTTGGTTATTCTCTCAATTCGAATAAAATGCAACTGGATCTAGTATGTATGAGTTGGCGATCAGAATCTATATGGATAGAATTTATAGTGGGATCTCGAAAAACAAGCAATTTCTGCTGGGCCTTTATCCTTTTTTTTGGTTCATTAGGGTTTTTATTAGTTGGAACTTCTAGTTATCTTGGTAGGAATTTGATATCTTTATTTCCGTCTCAGCAAATAGTTTTTTTTCCACAAGGAATCGTGATGTCTTTCTATGGGATCGCAGGCCTCTTTATTAGTTCCTATTTGTGGTGCACGATTTTTTGGAATGTAGGCAGTGGTTATGATCGATTCGATAGAAAGGAGGGAATAGTATGTATTTTTCGTTGGGGTTTTCCTGGAAAAAATCGTCGCATCTTTCTACGATTCCTTATGAAAGATATTCAGTCCATCAGAATAGAAGTTAAAGAGGGTATTTATGCTCGTCGTGTCCTTTATATGGAAATCAGAGGCCAGGGGGCCGTTCCCTTGACTCGTACTGATGAGAATTTGACTCCGCGCGAAATTGAACAAAAAGCTGCTGAATTGGCCTATTTTTTGCGTGTACCGATTGAAGTCTTTTGAAATGAATTGCAGAATAAAAGCTTTCTCGCCGGGAGGAAAAAGCTCAATCCAAGAATCCTCTTTTTTATATAGCAGAACTAAACTGAAGTTTCTTCAGAATGCCCATTCAAACCAAAGCGGACGTATACGGAAGAGTCATAACATAAAAAAACAGTTTTTTTTGTCCACAAAAATAGCTTTTTATGCGTCTGTAAATGGAAAACCGCTCAACTTAATTCAGTAACAAAATAAGCAAGAAATCGAAATACTTGATTCATCTCATATATCAAAGTATTTCGAAATAAAGACTTTCGCTTTTTATTTTCAATATTTGGAGTTGATACGTTAGATACAGATGGATCATATCTTGTAAATTTTCTCCACTTTTCTTTTCTCAATCGGCCCCTCCCCTTTTATCCTTTCTTTTGTGCTCCTTAAGAACTAAAGAACTAAACAAGTGGATTTCTTTCTTATAACATAATGATAAACGTAATGATAACTTTTCTGTCTTTTTTTGTCACTCATTTTTGATCAGCATAATATTTTTCCTAATTTTTTTTTCAATTAGTGCTGGACTCTAGACTATATATAGTTTAGATAACCCGCGAAAATTTTCGACATATTTGATTGCGATCTTGATATAGACAGGGCGCTCCTTCGTCTCAAAATCTGAATAGAACAATCTTTATTATTTGAAGCGGTTCTTTCGGGCAGTTATCAAAAGAGGGCAATTGCTTCGAATTTGATCAATTGAGATATCTGGAAACAATAACAATATCACAATCACAATAATATATATTTCATTCGAATTTAAAGTGGATTCTTATTTTCTATATTCTGTATTCTTTTTAGATTCAATTAGATTCAAGGGCTAAGCACTGAATCAAAAAAAAACAGAGAATAGATTCATGGGCCCCTACTTTATAATATAATGAAAGGCATGCTTGATAAAAAGATTAGATCACATAAAGTCAACGAATGAGGTGGGTTCATTAACAACTCACAGATGAAAAAATGGCAAAAAAGAAAGCATTCACTCCCCTTATATATCTTGCATCTATAGTATTTTTGCCCTGGTGGATCTCTCTCTCATTTAATAAAAGTCTGAAATCTTGGATTACTAATTGGTGGGATACTAGGCAATCCGAAACTTTTTTGAATGATATTCAAGAAAAGAGTATTCTAGAACAATTCATAGAAGTAGAGGAACTCTTCCTGTTGGACGAAATGATAAAAGAATACCCGGAAACACATCTACAAAAGCTTCGTATAGGAATCCAAAAAGAAACGATCCAATTGATCAAGCTGCACAATGAGGATCATATCCATACGATTTTGCACTTCTCGACCAATCTAATCTGTTTCGTTATTCTAAGTGGTTATTCTATTTTGGGGAATGAAGAACTTCTTATTCTTAACTCTTGGGTTCAAGAATTCCTATCTAATTTAAGCGACACAATAAAAGCTTTTTCTATTCTTTTATTAACAGATTTATGTATAGGATTTCATTCGCCCCACGGTTGGGAACTAATGATTGGCTCTATCTACAAAGATTTTGGATTTGCTCATAATGATCAAATTATATCTGGTCTTGTTTCTACCTTTCCAGTCATTCTAGATACAATTTTTAAATATTGGATCTTTCGTTATTTAAATCGTGTATCTCCGTCACTTGTAGTTATTTATCATTCAATGAATGACTGAAAAATGATTCACGGATTCAATTATAATCTTTCTTACTTTCGAGATAAGCAAAGCATGCAAAGTCGTACTTACTTTACTCTTTCTACCCATCAGGAGAATACAATTTCTTCTCTGTTTCAGTCATTTTTTTTTTTCAGTTTTCAGTAAAAGTAAATAGCAGAATCGTGGCTAGGGAACTATACTAGTGACCTACCTAATTTTATTGTAGAAATTTTCGGGATCAATGATTGGACCATGCAAACTAGAAATACTTTTTCTTGGATAAAGGAGGAGATTACTCGATCCATTTCCGTATCGCTCATGATCTATATAATAACCGGGGCTTCCATTTCAAATGCATATCCCATTTTTGCGCAGCAGGGGTATGAAAATCCACGAGAAGCAACTGGGCGTATTGTATGTGCCAATTGCCATTTAGCGAATAAACCCGTGGATATTGAGGTTCCACAAGCGGTACTTCCTGATACTGTATTTGAAGCGGTTGTTAGAATTCCTTATGATATGCAACTGAAACAAGTTCTTGCTAATGGTAAGAAAGGGGCTTTGAATGTGGGTGCTGTTCTTATTTTACCAGAGGGGTTTGAGTTAGCCCCGCCTGATCGTATTTCGCCCGAGATGAAAGAAAAGATAGGCAATCTGTCTTTTCAGAACTACCGCCCCACTAAGAAAAATATTCTTGTGATAGGTCCGGTTCCTGGTAAAAAATATAGTGAAATCACCTTTCCTATTCTTTCCCCAGACCCTGCTAGTAATAAGGATGTTCATTTCTTAAAATATCCCATATACGTAGGCGGAAACAGGGGAAGGGGCCAGATTTATCCCGACGGGAACAAAAGTAACAATACTGTTTATAATGCTACGGCAACAGGTATAGTAAGCAAAATCATACGAAAAGAAAAAGGGGGGTACGAAATAACCATAACGGATGCCTTGGATGCACATCAAGTGGTTGATATTATCCCCCCAGGACCAGAACTTCTTGTTTCAGAGGGTGAATCTATCAAACTCGATCAACCATTAACAATTAATCCTAATGTGGGTGGATTTGGTCAGGGGGATGCAGAAATAGTACTTCAAGACCCACTACGGGTCCAAGGTCTTTTGTTCTTCTTGGCATCTATTGTTTTTGCACAAATCTTTTTGGTTCTTAAAAAGAAACAGTTTGAGAAGGTTCAAATGTCCGAAATGAATTTCTAGATCTGTGGATTTATCAACATCAAATTTGTAAAAAAGAACAAATTCTTCCTGGCAATTAGGTTAGGTATAATGAAAAAAGGATGAAAAGTCTTTTGCTTGTTTCTATTCTTTCTCTAGGAATTGCTTTTACCGCATTCAAAACAAAATATGTATATTGTGAAGAAGACTATTTGTCTTTACCTCTTTTTTTTTTCTTTTTTCAATCTAAATTGGACTAAATTGGGGGGGGGTGTAATTATATTCCTATTGTCAGTGTCAGATTTAAATGTTACAGAATAGGTTTTGTTTTCTAAATTCAATTTGAGTAGATACTAAACATAAGATAAGTAAGTGGAGAATATAAAGGAAGGATAAATGAGGGGAACAAATAATTACAGGGAGTATTCTTCGTCTTTCTAGCCTTCGACACAAGAAAAGGAATTTTACACACCCTTTTCTTGTGTCGAAATAATAACAATTCCGGGACCCGTTCGTCAAAGATTTCTATTCTTAGTTTCGATTTTTCCAGATTTTTCAGAACCCTTTATTTTTTCGATTTACTTATAATAGAATAAGTAATAAGGATAATATAATAAGTATAAAATAAGTCGAAATAAGTATAATATACTAAGTAATGGACAACCAAAAAAAAAGAGAAGGAATCCTTACCCATTTTTTTTGATAAAATAGAATCAAGGCGATAAACTTATAAAATAATTTCAAACTTTGATGAAATACTAAAATAAATCGAGTAAGGTTAGACTAGTCTAGAAAAGGTTTGATTGATATCTGGTCGACAGAAAAAAAAAATAAATATTAAATATGTATTGTGTCATCCAATTGAGTGATTCCTTTTTTTCTTCTAACCTTGAAAGTATCGATAGATACTATCGAAGAGCAGATGCTATGAATCAATTAATTGAAATTGAGTTCATTTTTCAAAAAAATCATCGGAAAAAGTGATCTATTTGTTGTCATTTATACGACCAAAATATTATGATCATTAAGAATTCAACGGGACCCTTCCTCGCGAATCAGACAAAGAAAGAGGAGGCGGGCCCCGTTGAGTTCTTA